GCCATCAAGTTGGAGGGAATGCCCAAATTTTCTAGGATCAAGAAAATAAGGTTTTGTCGTTATAGAACACAGGATTCTATGGAAACACTGATAAATAGATACGAATAGAGCGAGAAAGGGGGGTAAATAAAAAAGAGTAGAGAAAGGTTATCCAAGGTTATATACAATCACTACCCCCCTCCTTTTTTCTATTTCCTTAATTAAATTTCGTTTGATTAGAACGAAGTTCCTTAAAAACCCCCGCCTTTTTAAAAATATCTTGAACAGTTCCTGTAGGTTGAGCACCCTTTTCAAGGAAATATAGAATAAGAGGAACGTTTAAATAAGTTTGATTCTTTATCGGATCATAAAAACCTACTTTCTGAAGATCCTTCCCTTCTCTTCGGGATCGAACATCAATTGCAACGATTCGATAGACAACTCATTGAGATAGATGTAGATGAACAATACACCCCCCCTAGAAACGTATAAGAAGTTTTCTCCTCGTACGGCTCGAGAAAAAAGAATTGGATTTGAAGTCTTATCTATGGTATGGAATTCTAATAAATGACAAAAGGTTCCATAAAATCATCAAATCAATTAGACTATGATTTAAGTTTTTTTCTTCTTCGTTCCTAAAAATGAAAAAGAAACCTTTCGTACTCATAACTCAAGTTAGATAACTCTCAAATAATTCAAAAGAAAATCGTTAGGTAATTTCATTTATTGAGTGGTCTTTACCCCCTTTTTGTTTGTCTCAGTTAAAATCTATTTAGATTCTTAAGTCTGGCCCAGCCCACTTAGTGAGACGATTAAAACGGTGTTTCCTTGTTCTGGGATCCTTTATCTTTGTTTTAAATCATTGGGTTTAGGCATTACTTCGGTCTTTCTTAATCCTTTCAAAATGGCAGCAACATACCCCTTTTTGGGATTTCCTTCTGTCAAAGAATCCTAAGGACGATTGATTCCCGTCCCGCGTGATACACTTTGGATCGAAAGGGTGTGATTAATTCCAACAAATTTTCTTTTTGAATTGGAAACTTGCTCGAATGGGACCCCTTCGACTTCTATATCGAAGATATATTCACGAAGTTGTTCCAATTTATTGATTTGCATTAACCCTAGATTCTTGTCCTGAGAAATGAATTAATACTTTCTACTCGAGCTCCATCGTGGACTTTTTAGATTACCAACTGATGTCGAGCCAAGAGCACCTTCATTCCGATAGAAATAAAAAATGGTGGATATAAGAAAGAATCCACAGTGGATCATGTCCTTCAAGTCGCACGTTGCTTTCTACCACATCGTTTCAAACGAAGTTTTACCATAACATTCCTCTAATTTGGAACCAGTATGGAATTGATTCAATTATGGAATCATGAATAGTCATCGGTTCGTAGACATCGTAATCTATACACCTTAATATAGAATAGAAATTCTATATATAGCTATAGATCGGTAAAGTATAAATCAGTAAAGAGTTTTCTGAAGAAGTTTTAGCAAGTCCTTTTAATTAAGTTAATTAAGTAATTAAGATTAATTATTAATTAATTAAAAAGAATTTAATAATAGATTAAATCTTTCAATTTGAAATGAAGGGATCAAAACCTTTTTCACAAAAATTGAATAATCGAATAGAAGGATACATATACGCTAAACATTTCCTTTTATTTTGTTTAAGCTCTAGGGTTCGGCAAGATTAACGAAATCTTGCCATAATAGAATAGAAAGTGAATAAAAGATAATAAAAGATATAAAACACCCCCCTCTCAAGTGTTACATAAATTTCGAATTATTCATTAGGGCCAAACGCGAAATACTTAAAAAACGAGATTCAAAGAAAATACATCGGGTAGATATATAATTACATATATAACTTGATTTGCAAACACGGAAATTTGAATACCTTTGATTAATGTATTCGCCCCCCCGGGACTAATGGGGCATAGCAGAAATCGAAATGGGAATTATGATCTGGAATGCGGACTGACTAGGTACAAACCCAAACAAGTCGAGATTAAGTTGTTCCTATTTTTTATTTTAGTCTAACTCCTTAAGAGAATTAAAAAGATAATTAAAAGAGAATTAATTCTATTGAGCTTGAATGAATTTCATTAATCCCAAAACCAAAATAGTTAGAATTCGGAAATCTATAGAAAAATCCATAAATACTTAGTTTACGGGATAGGGAATAATAAATAAGATCCTTGAAAATTCAAATCTTGATAAAATAGAAAATCAATATGGGACAGAAGGCTTTTCTAAATAACTAACTTCCCAAAACAAGACAAGGTTGGGCATATGATGAAAAGACAACCCGATTCTTTTGAATTCAAACTCTTGGAATCCATGTTCCCATTTTACCTGGATCAGAAATCGAGTTAATTACATCTGCGTGCATTTGAACTCAATTCAATTGAGTTTGGGTAAAAAAGATATGATTCATACATAAAAAATAAAAATCATAAGTAAGAAACATATTCCATCTAACATTAGACTTTAAATGGAACCCTCTTCAACA